AAGGCCCCGAGGCTCTTACGCCTCTTCATCAACCGCATTCAAATTCCCTTTTAGGACAGCAATGTGCCTTAGAACAAAGAAGACTACCTGAACCCACCTTTATTCTCGCTTGGGCTCGATCTAGGCCTTAAGCTCGCTGGATTTGGCTTCGCGCTTGGGTTTTTGAGTCTTTGCTTTTTGCTTCTGGCCGGGGATTTCGGACTGGATTTAGAGACCGGACCGGGAATTCCGAATTAGAACGACTGCCCTAGAGCTGCTTCCCAATCAACTAGTTATGAAATACCCTTAACTCTTCACGAGAAGCACTTCCTTCGGGAGCATCACCTAGTGCAGCAAAAACGTCTGCTGCTGTTTAGCAAGGATCTGACCCGCTAAAGGCGAAAGAGTCCCTGAGATTTGAATCCAAGTCGAAGCAGGACCCACCGGTCGAACCGGCTAGGACTTGACCCTACGGCCCATACCGAATCCCTTCCGCATAAGTAACATGAGTAGGCCCTTCTACATAAGTATGTGAACGGGGGGGGGCAAGGCGAACCAAGTAAGGGGGACATGTATCCATACCTACGCTACCACAGTAGATAGTCGTGTCGAGTCAACACGGAATGGGAGGTGAAAGAATTACAGATGTGGTCAATCGCATGCAGGAAGAACGCTACTTTGAGGATCCCAGAACAGAAAGACTTTCTAAGAAAGAGAAGTCCAGTAGACTGGTGAGTAAAACCCATAATAATAAAGTTCATCGGGATAAACTTCGCAAGCAAAGGCAAGGTCAGCTTCTAATGGGCGTTCCAAAGAAAGAGGAGTTACTCGTCAAGCTGAGGCCGGGCGTCATCCAACCCTAGAATCTACAGCCGATCCATTCCTTTCAGACGCAGGCGAAACTTATTCAGATGAAATAGAATAAGATGGAACAGGCATATCCCAGCCAACCTGTATAGTCTAAAACATAGAACTAGTTTTCGCAAGTCGTTCTGGAGGTGGCCTATGGTCCTACTGTTGACAGTGACGAGGGGCCAAAGTTGCCCGGCCAAAGGGCAATGGGGAGCGAGAGCTCTATCTGAAAATGGAAATGCTTTCTATTTCCGGCTTAGCTAAGTTTACCAGATCGAGAGGATACCAATCCTGATGTAAGACTAATACAACGGGGGGGAACTCCCTTTATAAACCAAAGCACCTGTACGAACTGGCAAAGTAATTCCATCTCTGCGAGCACGAACTCTGTTTTCAAATGCTATGCTTCAGCTAGCTCAGTTGGCCCCCTCTGTCTCATACACGGGGTCATCCAAGAGGACAGGCGCACCCACAAGGTAAGACTTTTCTCAGATAAACGGATCAAATTTGAGGGGTGTTTCTCGCTAAGACCGGGTTGTCCCAACAAAAGAGGGTTCTTCGCATCGACGGGCGAGCCCCAATTATGCAATATCTTTAGTTATAGGCCGGTACCCAAAAGAAGAGGGGGCGCTCTCACCACCTAAATTCAGCACTGGCGCCTAGCTCGCTCTTGATACCTGTTCACCCCTGTGATTTCTGCATTTGAAATTAGATTCCAAACCGGATTTCCCGGTCGGATGGCTATTCCCCGGATCCCATGAAACTGCCTTTTCAGAGTATTGATCTGATTCATAGAGCTAATCTATGCCAGAGGAAAGCTGTACGACAGAACATGCGTCGCTACCAAGTTAGAATCACATTGGGGCTTTTTATTCTTCACATGTAAGATCGGGTTCAGAACGAGGGAGATAAGTTTCGGTTTACGTTCATGCTGTTGGAACAGGACCATTGGCAAAAGAAAACATTTCATCAGTCGACTCTTTTGCTGCCTTTGAAGCCGCCCCCCCCTCCTGTGGTGGTGCATAGCTATTATAATATTGTAAGTGAATGTCTGTTTCCGGATCCCGTCCAAGTTAATATGGCCCGGTCTTAGGTTACAAAGATACACCCGGTTCATATGAGAAGGTTACATATCAATAATCTGTCGGTGGCTGCGAGCATAGGAGTGGGTAGTGCAATTCCCTTGGATTAGGATAGAGAAATCCCTTGCTTATCAAGCTGGGAAGCTGATCCACTCCTTCTTCAAGCCGTATCCAGGTGTAAAAACATAGCCTTACCCATTACTACCTTTCGCTTTTCCCCGACCAGGAATTGGAATAATCACCAAGGCAGTGGGCCACACAAGGGAGTCTTTTAGAGGGTTTGCTGATCGGAGAAAGCAAATAGTTGCTAAGAAAGCTATGCCTACGAGACAGAAAGAAACCGCTCAAGAGAGAAATGGGGGTGGAACCAATGTCATGTTAGTAAAAAGATGAGTCCTTTTCTGGTAATGAAAGTGGTACACGCTCCTTCGAGCGCGCAAGCAAGATCATGCATTTCAGACCTAGTCTACGCCGATTATGTAAACTAGGACCCAGCCGAAGCTGATTATCAAAGATAGGACCGTGAAAAGATCACCTTACCGGAGTGAATTGTAGTTATTCACTTCCCAAGTCTTTCCTCTCTTGGTAGTTCTCCTGTGCCCTACATAGAACGATGGGGTACACGTCCATTAAGCTTGAAAACGCCGTTTATCCGATGCGACAGGGGTCGGAGGACAGAAGCCCAAGATAGGGAGGAGGAATGGGCCCACTGGGCGCTGGAATAGAGTACTAAAGGAAAGCCTCTATTTGATAAGAATGACCTTTCAATATCAACTGAACTACTAGGTATCTCTGATTGTGGTGATGATGTCACAAGTACCAAGGTTATGAGTCAAACTGAGTTAAAGCTCTTGGAAAAGCCCGCGCCGAATCTTTCAGATTATAGAGCAATCGCTGCGGGGAGCGGTTGGAGGGCACTGTCCCGAAGCAGGAATTCCGGGATTATAGAGAAAACGATGGCATACTTGATGTCTCACGCGGATAAGAACTCAACCGAGTTCGAAGATTCCTAGAAAGAGGCGGATAGCCAGCTAGGTAAAGAGGAGAGATACCCATCGTATGTTTCATTCAAGGAAGAATGGGGCCCTCCTTATGAGTAGTTCAGATGTGGAACAATCTCTCGCGAACTTTCTTCAAGCCGAGCTGCTTAGGAAAGTGAACCGGGGGAAGTACTTAATGAGCTTGGCTCTCCAAAATAGAAGAAATCCCAGGACTAGACCAAGCAAGAACAAGTAGGTTAGGGTATGCGCCTGGGTCAAGGCAGTCAACTGTGGGCAGAGTTCACGGGCCAAAGAAAACGGATTTACTTATCGAGCTGGGGATGGAAGCCGTCCAACCCTTGCAACTGGAGAGCCCATAATCGATCCATTCCTGTCAGGCGCGGGCGGAACCGAGTCGCCCCAATCGCTTAAGGTCATCTACGCCAACGTATGTTCTGATCAATAGAGCAAGGCATTTCAATCCGTTTCACTCCGCTAACTCACTTTCAGAAAAGAAGGCCACGTCCTCGGAGTCAGGGGGTTTAGTGGGCGGGGACTGTGAGGAATCACTGGCTAGAGCTTTCTCCTTTTCTTGCTAATAGCCCTGAAGGGCTAGGTGCGCAGGGCGTGTCACATGTTTATAAAGTCTGGTTTCACAAGTCAAAAGGCTCATGGAGGGGTGGCCAAGGGCCATCCTCTAACTGGTGAACTGGTAGCGAGCTCAGATGGTTCGGGAAAGCGGGAATAACCTAAAATGGTGCATGAGCTCCACCCTTAACACCCCTTTCTAGTGGTGGAACAGAGAAAAGGGAAGTTAATAGAAATGACTTAGTTAGGAGGAACATAGACCTGAGGTAGCCTTAGGCATATATATATATTCATATTATACAGGGGTTTCGGCCCATTCTCTTACTACGCACGACCTAGTCCAGCGGAGAGTTGTTGTTTAGTCAAACTAGAAGTGATTCCTTTGCTTGACAGAATGGCTCAGTCATAGACTTGATTTCAATCCGAGATGGGAACCACTCCTTAACCGGCATATGAAATTCTTTTTCTTGCTTACACGTTTTAGAAAACGGTATAAGAGGTAGTGATTAATCAGGAAGAGGATGTAGGAACCGGGGGTGATGGATCTGATGAAGCCAAACTATCCACAATGTGAAGTAAGCTGGCCTTAGTCTCTCACTCCCCACTTTCTGTGAATAGCCCCTGCTATCCTACCCTACCAGAAGTAGGCCTTTACTCCGGTCACCAAGGCAGTCCCATTCCTTCTAACGTTCTTTGCTAAACAATAAGAAAGGGGAGCCTTTCTCCTTTTGAATTGTGATAACACGGATGTGCTCTACCAGATGGGGGAATAGAAATAGAGAGGGGTGGAAAGATAGGAGTCCTCCCGTGAAGGCGGAAAGGGGATTAGAGGGTTCAGAGGCGGCGAAGTCATCCATAATTATTTTATTCAGTTGATATTCAGTTGGAAAGTAAAAGGAGAAGCCTTTGTTTACCAAACCATAAATTCCAGGACTTCCCCTTGATATGCTACAAGAAGTGACCAACTTCAGTGTAGCCGTGCCTGGGCGATCCTAGGGAAGATTGATACACTACCATACCGAAAGGCAAGAACCATAGCCCATGCCGATCCCCCCGTTCACTACTTGAAACCCGATACCCTAGCAGGGCTGGCCTTGAAGAGAAGCTGCTCCAGAAATGCGCTTAAGGACGAAGTTAAAAGCAAAGGTAGCTACTCGCTGAAACGAAGGAGAAACTCCTTAAACGATATAAGGGGGGAGAAGAAAGTCTCAAACTGAGATCTCATCTCTTTGTGCGAGACGATACTCCCGGATAGACCTGCGGAGCTAGAAGACCAAAACGAAGGAGAGCAACTGGGTGTAGGAAGTACAGAACCGTACTAATTCTATTATTAAGGCGTAGGTCGAACCTGAGAGAGTCTCCGGAGATAAGGTCAGCTATCAACGAGCAATACATCGAAGTAGATTTCCTTGTCTCAAGAACCGCAGCCAACAAGCAACTCCTGAGCGCGCTAGCGCGAAAGCCCCATTCAATAAACGTAAGGTGCTAACGCCAACAAGCAACGGTAGAGCGCTAACGCGCGAAAGCCCCATTCAATAAACGTAAGGTGCGTTAGCCCTTTATATATATAGGGCGTTTTCTTGCTTATATATAGGGCGTTTTCTTGCTGCTATATAGGGCGTTTTCTTGCTGGCCTCAACTCGCAATGAAATAGTTCTTGCTCTTGCTCTTTCATTGAATAGTGCCGGAATTGCCGCAACTAATTCACTAATGGATTGCGGGGCCTTGCTTCTTGCTTGCTGCTCGTGGAGTGCTTATGCACTCCACTCGTTACCACTAAACGACGAAGCCAGGAGCGGAAGGAGGGACTTGAACCCTCAACCTCAGCCTTGGCAAGGCTATGCTCTACCATTAAGCTATTTCCGCCAGCGGGGCAACGTCAAGTAGCGAAGCACTACTGAGCAATTCACGTATCACTTGATACGGACGACTTCTGTTTTTCCGCCTACCCAAACTCTTGACCTCCGATCGAGCTACAAGCACGAGTAGGTAGGCGGCTGGGCTGGGAAGGAGGGAGGGACCTTTCTTTTTGCTTCGCGCCAGATGAGATGATGATTAGTGGATCAGGGGAGGTTTGTGTGTGCTCTTTCTCACTATCACTAAAGGGGGCGGGCTGGCTGGGCTGCCTTTTCAATCAATCTCCGGCCGCAACTTAAAAGACAGATGCCGCCGCTATTGGTGCAAGCAATAAGTAAGGAGTCTTGGTCTCGAGTCGAGCTGGGGTGGGGCGTCATTTCATTCTCGTAACAGGAGTGAGTGCACCGCAAGACCAGACAAGTTGCTCCCTCGCAGCGGCGGCATCTGTCTTTTAAGTTGAGTCATTTCCTAAGACGGCTGGCTCCTCTTATTCTACGATAATCCAAGCTGCAGCTCCAAGAGTCTGCTCGGAACCGGTCGATTCCTGAGCCATTCGTTCTCCCCTCTCGGTTGGCGTTTGCCAGCCACTAGAGCAAGTAAGAGAACACCTAGAGTTCATGAACTTTCTCAATTCTACACCCCCTAAGCCACTTTATCAACTAGTCATTGACCGGCGGGTTTTTTTAATGAAAGAACTAAACCACCGCCCGCATCTGTTGGAGGAATGGTGGAAGAACCCCCTCGAGTCCCCGAGACCACTAAAGAGTTACGCGCAGCCCCTGGTTCTATCAAACCAGACTGAATCCCTGGCGAAAAGGGGTGCTTACTCGGTCAGGCCCTACATTAGCATTGGTCCTTACCTCTTCTGTCAGTACTAAAACTCTTTTCCGAACAGTGAATTGGGAAAACAGTAGGAGCTAAAGGAGTTCTCGGTCCTATTGCTTAAGAGATGACTGAACACTGAGTGGCCTGCGCATTGTAGCTCACTTTCACATAACCTCTGGTTCGGCAATGTTATGAGGAAGACTAGCCAATCCTATCCCGGTGAAGTAACCATTCTAAGGGGGATCCAGGAAGTTAGTGAAGTGCGCACCCTAAACTGAAAAGCCCTCAGTACAAGACGGCAGTCATTGAAAAAGTAAGACGTTGGCGGTCTGACCCTTCAACGAGGGGTTGGATTTACGAGACTTATTTTGTCTCCGAGTCAGTTAATTCATGCGCCTCTGCCGAGATAAGGGTGGGGCTCGGAATGCTATACCTAAAAGCGGCTCCATACGTGGTCAAACAAAATAGGCTCTCCTTAGTTGAGATTGAGACAGTTAGCGTTCATCCAGCTAGCAAAAGGGGGTTTTATCTCTTAAGCTAGTTCGGACTTACCGCGTTCTGGCTTTATCTACTTTGGAGAGATAGCCTATTGATTACGGTGGTGAGCAAGGGGCAGCCCTCGTAGTTAAACAGGTCTTTTAGTCAGTGTTCAGTGGTGGGCCGGGCTATGCATAGTAAACGGAGAAGGCATGTACCACCTCTTTCTTTCGAGCCTAGGCTTCTGTTGGATGTCGCTTAGTTTATATGTCCATCTTTTCCCTGGCTAGCGCCAGCGAAGTGTAGAGCAGGGTCTTCCTTCATTTCAGTGATTTTCATCCCGTTGTTGTGGGAACAGGAACAAGAGAACACGAAGATTGAAAGCATCGGCGACAAGCCTTAGAACAGTTCCGTTACCGTTACTCCAAAACGGATGCTATTTCGCTATTTCATAGGCAGAAGATGAATTCTCCGCAGAGGAAGACGCGGAATCTAAAGCTTCAGCTAGACCCTCCCCGTCTTTATTCAGGGTTAGGATATATAGCTTGACTGACTGAGCCGGGGGAGGATGGACGGAGTTACCAGGCCGAAATCCATAAAGGAAAAGAGACCCATATTTCCTATTAACAGATCAAGAGAGTGAAATGAAACAGTCCTTCAGAAGAAAGCTCCTGGCCCGGTAGCATCCATTAAACCTTGTCTTTGAGTGCTAAGAAGAAAGGGGCGCCCCCCACTTCTGTTACAACCCACAAACCTATATATTAAAGTGATTTCAGAGATATGGACCAAGGAAGAAAGACAAACCCATTTTCCTGTATTGAATGAATTGCACCAACCTTCTCTCGATTCAAAAGCAACTA